GCGAGCCCCTATCAGAGAATGCCATTGCGCGCTAGCCTAGCTAGCTAACGTTTTTCAGCTGGCTGTTATGTTAGTTGTAGCGCGCCTTCCCTCCTTCTCTCACTTCGGAAAGATTTAGCAGTATTTTCTTATGATGACCTGGTCGAGAGAGTACGATACATCGGTGTAAAAGATTGAGTTGGAATTCACGTGACCGGATCAGCAAATTTCTTCATTCTTTTTGCGGGTAACAACGGGCTAAATCAACATTTCTTCGCCACTATTGCGAGAAATTGTGGGCACGAGGAGACCTCTTGCAAGAATAAGGGCTTTTTTTTCGGTATACCGCTCCGCGAGCAAGGAGCGCCACACGCACAAGCAAAGCAAATGGAACTCAAACCTCATATGATGAATATGCTTCGACCGTTATCTACTAGTCTTTCCTATATTGAAATACGATTCTTCATTCGCTTGCTACTCCTATCTACTCTGTTTTTTCTTTTATGGATTCTTTGGTTGAAGATGGGTTGGATTTACTATTTGCTGGTCCTACTTTCAAAGGTTGGCTTCCTTCTGGGGGCTCGCGCCCTATCTTTTTTGTTATTAAAGCTAGGCTGCTCAGGAGGTCTGGCCTTGGCCATTGTCTTTGCTGTGAAAGCTCTTCTCACTTCGGGGGTCGAACCAAATATGATGAATCCTTCGGATGACTCATCGTCTGCGCCTTCCGCCTTGGAAGAACGAACAAATGAGCTCATTCTGGAGAATTTAAAAGATCGAAAAGGAGATCTCGGAGATGGACAAAGGGTTTCCGAAGTTCGTCAAGGAGTGGAACATGACTTAAACGTAGAAAAAAAAGAGAGAAGAGAATTGAATAGAAGGGGGAGGATAAGGGAAGAGGCACTATAAGTAATGAATGTCTTTCTTCCTACGCCTTTCATTAAGGAAATAAAACCTCTGAAGAAGTAGAGTTAGGAAAGATAGAAGCTAATTGAAGGAAGAATCTTTCTTTGTTTGATTACTCCCTAGGTGTAGTAGTTGGAGGATAGACTATACCCACTAAGGGAGTAGCTAAGCCTTATTCGTCATACACTGCTCCTGCATCAAGGGTCGTGACTACCTTTCCGAATTCAAACTTCCAAACCTATAACTTGGTTTGCGTGCCTGCTTCCTATCTGCCCTATCAATCAAAGAAATGTTCTAGTTCCGCTTGACTTTCGCTCTGAGCTTACAAAAAAAAAAGATTTCTTTCTTTATTAAGGTAGATTTCTTTCCCTACTGATCATACAACAAATGAACGTGGTTAGAAAGATGGCACATCGATCTTCTGTACCACCGAAAGGTTGCCCTTCGGGCCCTGTTCGTGCTGCGGAACGAAGACAATCCACCTTGGAGTGAAGTGTACTGTTCTGTTCAGTGGGGCAAATAACGACTTTCATATAGCTGTTAATAGATAGGCTTCCAGTAGCGTAAAGAGAAAGAGATGGCAGCTCAGGCCGGGAGTCGAACCCAAATCCTTCTTTTGAGCCTAAATCTTCCATTTCACAGGAAAGAGAAGATGCAAGCAAGAGACCATGCCCTAGTTCGGTGCGCGAAGGTCTCTTTTTTTCGTCGAGGCATCTGCTCCGCCTGGTCACGAGTTGGGCTCGAACCAACACCTCTGGACTGGAAAGGGAAATGAACTCCAACCCCACCTCTCCAACATCATAATATAAAGATTGCAGCATAAAGCGTGCCTTGCCTTAGCTACTAGATCAGAGCTCTCGCAAGGCGCAGAGGAAACCCAAACCAATTGGAAGAAGTCATCTCCCTTGCTGGAGGAAACGACCTTCTTCCGGGAAGATTCAACTCGAGTTGGAGTTGGCGGTTCTCCGCCCCTTTAGCTCTTTTCGAGCTTCGCCACTCAACAAAATAAAGAAAGAGCAAAGCCAGGCTTTAAAGACCGAGCGAAAGGCCCCTTCACCCCCGCGCAATTCAGCTCTTCTGTAAGGGTAAGGAACCACCACTAGATTCTGGCTTTAAGGCGGAATTGGCATTGTGCTGCCAGAGGACAGCGAATGTACTAGAGTAGCTTCCAACCCCTGCTTAGAAAACAAGAATAAAGGATTAAGAGAAGAGCATATAGAGGAAGGTTGGATGTAATTCAAGTACAGAAATACGGACATGAGCCCCCACAAACAAGCTCTCAGGCAAAAAGAATTGGAAATAGGCCAAGCCTTTTTCTAGAACTGTTCGGAAGAACACATAGGAGCCTAGCCGATCAAGATCCTCAAGAGTCAAGAGAAAGAAATCGATCGAAAGAGGGTCTTCGAATGAAAGTAGTAAGCCGATCGATCCGCTTCCTTCAGTAGTTAGTATCAAATGTATGATAGGTCTATCATTGTTGGCTAGGAAGTCTGCACAAAAGTAGCCTTGGCAAAGGCTGTGAACAGGGGTCACTGTGAGTTGTTTGATCTGGTACCCGCATAAAGCATAGCTCTTCACGGGTGATCCTCAATCTCAGCATTTGTAATCAGACTTAGAGCTTCTGCAGAATCAGTTTCAAGGATGCCATCTTTTATTTCATAACCTTCAACAGCATTAATCGTCTTTCTATTGCCCAAAGTTTAGCAGCTAAACTTGATGCTTTTGCCATGTGCCCACAAAAAGCAAATAACCATCTGCCTTGGTCATCTCTTGCAATCCCTCCAATCCCAGGAGGGCCAGGGCTTCCTTTTGCACACCCATCAGTCTTCAATTTTATTCTACCTGCAGGTAGTTGCTTCTTCTTTTTGTAAGGAAAGGACAATTTTCTTAGTCTTGTTCAAGGTTTGTTCCTTACCTTCTGGGAGAGGAATAAAGTAAAGGGATTCATTCACAGATGAGCCCTTGCCTATACCAGAGAGACTTGTGAGATCGATATAGAGACAACGAGGCCAGGGGAAGAGACCCATTCTTTATAAGAGAACGGGAATACGGAATGGACCGATACGCTCGATAGATAAAGACAAAAGAGCAACTACAGTTGCGACAGATTCCTACACCTATGGGCTCAGGTAAGGAGTTGTTTCAGGAAGGGAGCTAGAAGCTGTGAGTGAACCCAAAGGCAGCGAGTGGGGTAAGTAAAAAAGGGGTAACCAACGAGCAAAGAACTCCGCCTCCTTCTTGGTGGAAGCCAGGGTATCACTTCAGTGATACCTGGGCGAATTCTGCGATTGCCGCTTTCAGGTGAATTTGGAAAATAGGGCAGGGCAAATGCTTTTTCTCGAAGATGCGGCGATTCCGCTCTTTCCGTACTTCCCAACACGTAAAGCAGAAGGTAGTACACCTTTTTGGGCTGATTTTGAAATTCTTCAGTGAACCAAGACAACACAGCCATTCTAAAAGAATTTGGGTGAGACCATGCTTTGGAGAAAAGTGGTTTCTTGAAAAAGAAAGTGACTCCTCGGTCGAGAAAATGCAGGACATAAGAGTCTAGTGTGTTCCGGAGTGTCAACTAGAAATGTTGTGATCCCACAACCAACCGCTGCTATGCATCACGGAACCTTGTCTTCGATGAAGCATCATCGTGGTGGTCACCAGGTGATATTACCTTCTTCCAAAGAAATAGCAGAAAAGTTGCAGGAGAGACTGGGGCGGATGAAAGACAGCCAAGCTCAGAAGCTATTGAGCCGTCAATACCATTGACTAGTAAAGGTGAATCAGAGCAGTAATTACACAGTTTACGGCCTTGGCAAAGCGGTGTACACCAAAGAACTCCTGAAGATCTTCAACTAGAAGTATATAGAGAAGAAGCTAGGCCACAACCGTGGTTGTTTACCAACGTAATGTATGGGATAGAGATCGAGACAGATTAGGAAATCGGGAGCCCCACCTTTTAAACCTCATTTAGGTAAACGGCATGTTCGGGGCCATAGCCTTTTGAAACATTCTAGTGCTTTTCCTATTTTTAGCTGCTCTAGAATGCCCTCTTTTGAGGTGCAGATGAGGTGGAGGAATCGGTTGTGCACAGTTCCCATTGGGAGGTATAATAAAGAAGAGGACGCAAGCACATTCATTGATGCTCTCGAATCTGCTCTTGTCGCAATTGAATCAGCAGTTGAGTAAATAGAAGCTCTGGCTCTTGCCCTTCTTAGTCTTGCCGCTGCTTAACTATGAGTACGAGTTGGAGCTCCTGGGTTCATGACTGGCGCTACTGCTATTGAATCATCTCTTTGAAGGAAAAATGCCACAAATGACTATAATGAGAGAAGTGGGCAAAAAAGCTGCTCCGGTACCGGTGGTGGTGTCATAGAAGTAAGCGCTGTTGTCGGAAGGATTAGAAGAAGAAGAACCTAAAAGTCCTTGGTGGACGAAAGATTCTCTCCCTTAGGCTTCTTTTTGTGCTTCTTTCTCTCGGCTAGTGCCCATCTTTCCTCTATAAAGCTTCCTTTTTCCCCTAATAGGCTATCCCATGTCCCTTCATTGGCTGTCTTTGAGTCTTTTCTTGCAGATCCTCGAGTTGATACTTCTTTTCTTTTTTTAGGAACCGGACCAGGCTTTCCGTCCCTGCCCGGACCTCTGCCCCCAGCGATTGCACTCGTAACCTTCTCTGTCTCTATCTTCTAGTTACCAATCTTTCTGAACTTTTTTTATTACTTTCCCCTTCCTTCTCTGTAGTAGCACTCTATTGTGAGTAAGTAATTCTCTGGAAAGCTCCTGCCTGGGGGTTATAGGGGGGTTCCTGGTGGTAGTGTCTTAACTTTTGAACGGCAAAGATCGAGGCAAGACATTCTTTTGAGACTGGCGGGTTCAAATTCAAGCAGTTCATTCAATAAGAGTTACGGATTGAGTTAGTGCTCGACGAGATGACGCAGGCTGGGAAGATGCAAGCTCTGTCTCAGGATTGGTATCCCCGCCTTGGCATTTCTATATGAATTTTTCCCTATATCAGCGTCTGTGCTTTTATTCCCAGCCGCCAAAAAACTAGAGGCAATGAGTAGGAACTACCCATCTATCTCCCTTACCGGAGAGGAAGTTTGATAAGCAGATATATGGCATGTGAACTCAAGGTAGCTAGGATTGGTCGAGAAGGCCCTCTTGGGCAATTCCCTTGCATAAGCAGCTTGTGAGTCTCGAAAAGCCTAAATGATGGTACGCCTGCGTGATGGCTATCAATCAACGAACTTATGACTTCACTTTTCATAAAGAATTTCATAGATGGAGATTGACTCCCTCCATATAGTTTTCGCTTTTGTGCAGTCTCGAAGCACATGGAGAACATTTTTCGTTTCGAAAGGGGGCAGAAGTTTTCAGCTAGAATGTGTATGTGGTGCGGATGACTCCTGGTTGGAAGACGATTATGGGCACAGAGCCTTAGGAAGTATTTGAGTTTGTTGAGAGTGGGGGTGGCCAGCGAAGGTCTTGACAGTTTGGAAATGAAAGGTTTGGTTCATCTTCAATGGTTGTGGCTACCAGTGCATATGCAGATTTTGTGGTGAATCTTTCTGAAGGGGTAAGTTTCAAAATAAGATTGAAAGTGGAGAGGTAGCAGATCAAGGTTGGACGGATACGGGAATGCCAAAGAAGAGATGATTGCCTGGTATGGACATCTCACTCGAAAGAAGCACGAGCGGACAGCTTCTTCCAGCTAACCAGCGAGTAAGGAAAGGTCAGTAGGGAAGAGCTAGTCTTTCAAGGAAACACAAGACAGAGTGCAATTGCATCGATTAACCTCTTTGGGTTGGGGAACGGTAACAGATTCCTAGTCTGATAGAGTCTATTGTGCGCGTGAGAGCTTTCTATGCTTAGCGCTAGGAAGGCAAGTCACTTTAAAGAAAAATAGGCTCTTTCCTCTTTGATTGAGACTAATAAGAAGCAAGGATGGATTAGAAGCCATTCTATCTATCAAGTGATAGCTATGAAAGAGAAGGATGGGGAACCGTACGGTAGTTCATGACTGAGACTAAGCCAGCAAGAAGTGAAGCACCCTTCCAAGTGTTACGTCTTCGAAGTGAAGAAACGAAGTGAAACACAGTCTATGGGGGTATACAACAAATAGGGGCGCTACCGGTCAGAGGTGCTTTTTGCCAAGCCTGTGTTGTGGGCTGGGCTTAGGGTAGGGTTACTTCAATGGGTTCAAAACATTATGTTTCCCTGTGGAGGCGATTGGAATGAGGCGACCACCCCAGAGGGAGGTTAATAAGGAGATACTTTATATGATACGCCATATATTAGTTGTTGAAAACGGCTCCTCTTCTTCTACGTACTCGAAGACAAGAGCAGCAGCTCCACCTACTACATATAGTAGTTCCTTTGTGGATCGGATCCATATAAACATTTCACGCTGAGAATTGCGTAGAACGTGTCACCTCTCTGAGGTCAGATGTGAACCGATTAGGGTGCTCACAAGGGTGCGCATAGGAGTATCATGAACTACCCACCACTACCAGATGTGCCAATCTCTATCCTATTAATCCGGCGTGAGCTCCGTTCAGTTCATAAGAACGACGACGAGCCATAGTGAGGCGAGGCAGAGTGAGGGAGACGACGTTTAATAGTTGTGAGCTCGCATTACTATCCTTATAGTACCCGGACATACTATAATCCTTATAGAAGATAGCAGCCCTTCCCGAATCACGATATTTGACCAACGACTGATACTGGTGGCTCATTATCAGTCGACACTAATGTAGATCGCCTTCTCTACCCTACCCTCTTCCACTATTCCAATCCTACTGAAATGAATAAATTAATAAAAGATGGAACTTACACCCTGTCGCCGCTTCGACTTAGCGTCTTCTCCAAGTCAAAAATAGGAGAGCTAAAGCGTCCTAAGTACTACTACATAATGCATGTCAATTCACAGCCAAATCTCTGTTATTGTGTCAATCCAACACAAGAAGACAGCCTTGTGCTAATGGCTCTCGGTATGATCAATAAGATTGTCCAGGATAACCTTCTCATGGAGAATTCCTTAGGCTTGAAAACACTTCTCAAGGATTCTCTAGGTATAGTATGTTCGAGAGTGAATGTATCTATACTTTCTAAATTAGACCTAACTAACTCAATGAAGACTATAAATAGAGACAGTCTATTGTCTAAGCTTTCACATATAGTGAAGGATGGGGAAATTCTTTCTAATTTTCTCTTCATCGCGCGAGGGCACGCAGGTAGCAGGCGGGTTAGCCCCGAACCTACTGGTTCTCTACTAATGAGCAATATGAGTCAGTATAAAATCTTACAGGTGCGCTCGTGGTATTCTCTTCAGTACGTCGCCCATGCTTTGTGCGTACCATCCCATCTTTTATCCCGCGTCAGCGCAGTACCTCGCTTTCAACGCAGTATCGATAAGTAGGCGGCTACTCGTCATGAGGAGGCCACTTCCCATCTTGGGTAGGATTGTTGCTAATAAATATAGGGATGGTATTTATGCAAAACTACTCGATAGATAAGAATAGAATTTCACAATATATGGACAAAATAAGGAAAGAACACGAGAGAGGAATAGAAAAAAGAATACCGGAATTCTTACGAAAGCGACTGCTGGCTCACCAAAGCATTAACCAGGGTTTCTCCAATTTCATATGGAGGGGGTACGAATACGAGATGGTTAGTCACTACCTTTCTGTTATCACAGCTAACACAGCTGCCATGAATTTATCGATCTGCTTGGGCTTTCAAATATGGTACTCTTTAATGCCAAGCCTTATGCTGACCATTGGGTATTATGATTTTCATTTCATCCTAAGCCCAGAGGCGGTCAAATCCTTCAAGGATGCCACACGAGAATGGTCCCCCCAGACGATCAAGCTCACCGCAGAACTGTGCGAGAATCTAAATCAAAGTCTCATGCAGACCGCCGGGAGCACGCTCGATACAGGTGGGACCAGCGCTGAGTCGGGAACCTTCGACCCCTTGGAAATAAGAGGAGGAGAGGAAAGCCACAACAAAGCAGTACTACGGAAACTAGTGATTACCTGCCTCGCAGTTTGTATATTGAGCACTGTATCCTATATAACCGTCAGCGGAACGGAACTCTGCCAACAATTTATGGAGGGTCGGTTTAAAGAATAAAGAGAGAGAAGATGGAGCAAACAAACTAACAAAAAGGGATACACCTGAACTAAAAGAAAAGGTGAAGGAGAGAAAGAAGGGGGCTAAAAAGAAATTCACTGATTTCACAGCTATATGAAATGCACTTTTTCACTTTGCATCTCCGTCGTATGAAGGGAAATCCCAATCACAGATTTTTCATCTATATGCGCATGCAAAATGAAAAGATCGTAGGCTTATGAAGGGAAATTGATGGTTGGGCTTGCTATTAACGGCTGCTGAGGTGTAAGTATAGTTTGAAGGAACAGGCAAGAAAACCACTTCATCCCTAATTTTGACTCAAAATGAAACCTATCCCATCACCAGTTGGTTTCCTGGAGAAAGATCTTTTATCTGGAGGCAGTCGCTAGGCTGTCTCAATTTGCTCTTTTTTTCAGAGCAGCAGTTTAAATAAAGCCTTCAACTCAACTAGCGACTTTGGCTATTAAACCTCGACGGTGTTCCCGTAAGAACCTTACTTTTCAGACTGCCATAGACGAGAAATTTTCTGTAATCAGCACACTCAGATCCCACCAATAACTTGCTCTCGGAATAACCACATTTCTCGGACTGTAAGCGCTCACTGACTATATTAGAAGTGGAGTCAGGCTATTTTAGTAGCTAGTAAAAGAGGACATCAGACCTGTAACAAGAAGTCGAATCTGCTTGTTGCTATCATCCTGCCCGCTATTCCTTACATAACTGGAATAGAGTAAGGGCAGCCCTTTTCTTTAGTAGCTTGCTTTAGTCGCTAGGTAATTGCATTCCCGGATCGCTATTCCTGACGTTAGGAGGGCCGGGCCTCGCCCTAAACGAATGAGGAGAGGGGTATCCATCCACTCTTGGTACACTCCCGCCGCTAGTCAATCGTGAGTTCCTTGTCTTGTAGTTGATGAACTCGAGCAAAAGCAAATCATGAGCCCAGGCCAAGCATAACGAGGTATGGTATAAGTGAAAAAGACTGGTCGCTTCTTTAATACGTGGATGATTCCTTTAGTACTAGTAGAGTCTCTGGTCAGTAGAGCAAAGTTGGTCTGGTAGCTTCTTTCCTCAAGTGGGGAACTACAAACTGCAGCTACCAGGAACAGTTGTTGGTTCCTCCTACTGGTGAGTGGTTCCGGAGTCATCCATGTTGCTAATCTTCCGAGAAAGAGAAGGAGAAGACCTATGAATGATGAGCTCCTTTGCGTTAGACTCGCTTCGTTTGACTCCGCTCGTTGGTTTCGATAACTACTCTACTAGTATGAATAGGAGGAATACTGGACTAGCTAGTCGTATCAAAGCAAGGGCTCCAGCTAAAGAGTCAACCCTCCCGGAGTACTAACTCTTTTGAATATTCCTACGGTACCAGAGCAAGGGCTAGCCCTAAAGAGCAAATCACTATCTCCCCTGCCACCGCACCGTCGAGTAAGAGATTCACTAACCCGTCCCAAGCTAAAGATTCTATATCTATCTCTTGAAGTATGAGCCAAGGAGAAGGCATTTATTCCCCAGGGGCCAGATTGTTTTGGTCAAGTGGTTTCACTTGATCGTATGAGTGTGGGCAAGGGAGAATAGGTTCACTAATTTCTTAACTATTGGCCGGTCTCTTTGTACGTGTTGTCCGGAAAGAGGAAGATCGCTAATTACAGGCAGTGTGTTCCGAGAAGAAAAATGAAACTGGCCTCTGGCTTAAGGAGCATATAAACGACATACTAAGCAGAAGCGCGTAGACTCAAAAGAAGGGAGAGGGGCAGAAGCTTACTCTTCTATTCAGCAAGGGAAGTCATCTACTCTGCCAAGGCAAGAATCGAAGACTACGGCTTACAAGTCAACGACTTTCTCAACTAGAAGTATCCTACTCATGTTTGAAGGGGATATTGCTAAAAGGAGGCCAACTAGCAATCCTCTTACAGGAGCTAAAGTCTTTATTATTTGTTTGTGCGTTCATCTCTCCATCTAAGAAATGGGCTCTTCCACGAAAGATGCTTGAAGGAGAATCTTCGTTAGAGGGACATTCTTCCTAGACAAGTTTGAAGCCCGGATATCAAATGCTTTTTTCACTATTCCAGATTTGACGTGAAGGCCTCTAAAAGAGATCCGTACATGGGCCAAAGAATATCTATTGACTTGACAGCAGGATACCCTCACTGGTATTTAAAGAAGGTCTTTCGCTCTCCGTTTCGCAGAGTGTGAGATGAAATCAAGAAGTTAGCTTCGAAGGAAGAATCAAGAGATAACATCCGCAACGTCCGATACTGATACAAAGACCTACAGACCGAGCTGACAGAGCTGACAGAGCTGCAGGGTGATTCCTTGTCTGGGTTGCTTTACAACTCAGAGGTGTGGGGGGTTAACCTCCCCCAGCATCGGATTGTCCGGGTCCGGTGTCCGCTTAGAGCGATCCACCGGTAGCGGGATCTGATCATCGATCAGTGGTCAATCCCAACATATGGTTGGATTTTCTCTAGCTCCCTGGTATAGGGGCTCCCTTCTTGGTTAAGAAAGGGTACCAACCCATGGAGAGTGAAACATCTCTTCATTTAGGTGAGTCTTGGTTGCTCTATCTTGTAAGACTCCTCAAACAGTAGTCTCTACTGTTCGATGAGCCTCTGTGAGTTAGACCAATCAGGTGGTACGGGGTCTTAGAAGACCTCATTCTAAGGATTTATGTTCTAAAATAGAACTAGATTAGTAGTCCCTGATGGCCTAGCCACGAACGAGATATTAGAGCATACTCATACCAGGCAGGTAGTACACCTTAACAGGTGAGTCCTCGGTGTATGTCTTCAGAAGGCATGCATCTGGTGCTCCCTTGTGTCAGGTTTACTATCTGTGCCCGCCTCTTCGAAGAAGACGGGATATCTCTACATTATTCCTTCTCTTTCTCGCCAAGCGATTGGGAGGAGGTCTCTAGGTACCCGTTCAGGTACTTGGAGTTCCGGTTGCTCCATACAGTAGCACTATGTTGCTTTATGGTTGCTCCCGTGATTTAATGTTGAGGTGTCTCCCAGGTTTGTCTTCCATGCCCTCCTACCAAGGGACTCCATGGATCTCAACTTGGGTAGCGATCCTGACTCAGCCAAATAGTTAGCTTGAGTCGCTTCGCCTATTCGACGAAGTCAGACGGAGGAAAGCGGCGTATCCTGTTGGGTTTAGCCAAGTTACCAAATTTTGGCTTTGCCCTGCTTGGATACTGCACTTCCTGGTCTCTCCTTACTCTTTCACACCACCTAGTGGTCTGAAGAGCAGCGGAGAAGGGTATGTCCAGGACGGTACTTCATAAAGTACGCGACCTCCGGTGATTACTTAATTGCTGGTGAGACGGTCGCCTTGGTTTTATTACCATGGTCTCTTAGGTAGTTGGTAAACTTAAGAGACGTGGAATCTTAAAACCATGGCCATCACTAAATTTTGATTAAGTCCTGGTTAATACAGTGAGTGACGTAACCATGTTTAGTGGTGTCGGTACGGCTACACCGTTCCTGCAAGTAACCGTTAAGAGATCCCTTGTTGCTTCCACTGTCTTTGGCGTGGTTGCTACTCTGGGTGTCAGTCTAGGAAGAGAGCTACCCTTCCTTTGACTAGTATGACACTGTCTCGTGTCACACTTCTTAATGGTACCTCTTTTACTCAGTTCTTGGTGCAGTTTTTGGGTCTAACCAGCCCAGAACTGGAGGAGGAGTTGTGGTGACCCTGCGTCGTCATGACTTCTCCTTGGATGCCATCAGCCATAAGACTAAAGGCATGTACGTAGGGTGCGCGTAGAAAGCGTATAGTGCTCTTCTTTGATTGATTGTAATTGAGTTGACTGACTCAGGAACTTTCCCTTAGAATGCACGAGGTGAGCGTCTTTCAATGCTTGCTTTGTTAGTTGAAAAATCGTAGTATAGTTACAGTCAACACAGTAGCTGTAACGTGAGCAGCGCTTCGCTCCAACTATAGGCTATACACCGTGCTGAATGAAAAAGTTTCCCCCATTCAATTTGTAGGGACAACCCCTACCTCCTCTCTTCTAGAATGCTTTTAGGCGTTCTGGTTTTGCTTCTCATTAAGAAGCACACCGGGCTGCTTAGTCGGAATAGGCAAGCGGTGTGCTTTAAGAGTAATAAAAGAATTCATATCAAATAGAAAGCTTAGTCCCACCAGTTGTTTCTGGGGCCTCCAATAAGCTTTCCATCCTCCCATCAATACCAAAGACCCCATACCCAGGGTCCATACCAAAGATGACTTTATTCGGAAGCATGAACCAACAACCAATCCAACCGATAATAGATATAACCGTTATTTTCTTGTTTTTCGGTTATTGGGTATCAGCTGTTTTTAGATAGGCTGCCACTTTAGATCGGGATAACAACCGGTAGTCACAGCTGCTATTTTCTTGTTTATCCGCTGTTCGGTTATCAGCTGTTGTCACTAGGAACTATCACTCTCCTTCCAGCCCCCTTCACGGGCAGTATTCTATGACGCTAGCCAGCGAGAACTTCCACCCTTTCCAGCAAGAATGGTTTTTCCTCCCCATGTTTCCAGATATTGTGTGAACCGCATGTGCCTATTCTTCCTATTCTAATTGGATTGATTTGAATTTCCGTTTATATGCCAATAAGAGAGGCCTTTCTCGAGGGTTGTGAGGACCCCCATATTCGACCCTGTAAATTGCCGATGCCGATATAGGCTCAAAAGAAAGCATTTTCTCGAGACAGAGATATGACCTCCCTACAGATCGTTTTAACTCCAGTTTAGTTTGGACTCAACTAATAAGGATGCCTATATATAATATACGAAATCCTAAATACAGGAAGAGCTCCCTCCTATGTTTCCAACAACAACTGGCAAAAGAATGATTTGAAAAAGAGGGAACGGGAAGCGCTTCGCGAGGGTCTCGTTCGCACGACTAAAAGAAAGCTTTAGCTAATCGACGGCATGCTAAGGAGCTTCCTTGGAATGAACGAAAAAAGCGTTACTCCTTAGTTCCTCTTGTTCCTATTCTCTGATTCCGAATCTGATCTGATCCCGAACTCCGGAATAAGTCTTTCGGGCTCTGTAGAGCGTTAGAATGCGTCTTCTGGTTATTCCCATCTGATTCGTTAAACGTTGGTTTCTCAGTAAGAAGACCGCTGTCTGCTGGGATCTAGTCCATGAAAGAAAGACCTTTTCCGCTATAGAGCCAATATGATCGTATGGATCCTTCCTTGAAAGAATCGCAAACAAAGAGTCAATTGCTTATTAGGTAGCAAACAGGAAAAGCAAACAAAAGGGGTCTCGGTCAATCCTTTCTAAGGAGCCTAGCTTCCCAACCATTGAACCGAACAACCCGGTGATTCCTGTCTCATTTATCGGCAGAGTGTAACCCTTGCTTGTTCCTGCCTTAGTAGGGAAAGAGCCCCAACTCATATCGTACCAAGAACTTGCCATTGACCTGATCAAGCGCTTTAGGGAGATCACCTTCACCGATGTTCCGAGAATCTACAATCGCTTGGCTGACTCGCTAGCCCTTATGGAATAAATACTCAGCCGCTCTAGTACACATGCTAGTACACCGAAGCACAGAGTCGCTTGTCATCGAGAGATTGGACATCCCAGCCACAGAGAGCCCTTCCGTCGAACGGGACTCATTCATCTTCTTGGATGAAGACTATCGAGAGTTGGAACATGATGAACTATCACCAGTCAAGACGAGGAAGATTACGAGGACGATGGGAACCATGGTATTATGATTTCTACAATTACCTCAAGGACGGGTTCATATCAGAGTACGCCACTCGTGGTCAGAGGAGGTCCGGCTGCTTCACGGATTGCCGAGCTGAGGAGAGACCTGGATACTATTATCCGGGGGCGCGACACTTCTTTAAGTATTCTCTTCTTGTATGGATGGCTTATAGATGCTTGTAGGCATCCTTGTTTATAGAGTACCCATGGGCTTGTAGATTGCTGAGTCATCACGGCGAGGTTTCTTAAATCCTTACTTCAGGATCGTATCAGAGAGCTCGAGACCGGAGTCGAGCCGATACAAAGCAGGAGATAGATCTATCTTCTAGAGTCACAGAATCAGACCCTCTCATCCGCGAAGCTGGGGTGGGATATATGCGCAAATCCCCGGCGTCATGGGTCACCTTCCCTCTTTCCTCCCCCCAGGCGCTCCCAAACCGATCGTTATTTTATCGTTTTCGTATCTTGCTTTCTTGCAGTCTGGAATTGTTATGGAACTGGTTTAATCCGGTATTGTTAGTAGGAAGTGGTGATAGATAGCAGGAGGCTTACTTACCTGATTCCTTTCTGAAGGCGGTCCAAAGAGGAGCTAGCAGAACAATCGACACAAGAGAGGAGATGAAAGGGAGAGAGTGGTTGTCAAAGACTCAAACGACTTCAGCAGACTTTCCGGTCACTGATCACGATCAGTCATTTTTACTCTCACTGCTACAAATTATTTGAGAATCTTCTCCATCTTGTCTAAGTGCTGAGACACGCTCGTCCCCTCTTGCCCTACCGATCTATGCTACCTCGTATGGTACTGTCTTTCTCGCTGCGTGCTTTTCTACAGGGAGCACCCCAACCAGCAGCTTAAGAAGGAATTCCGGTGCCAATTTCATACCCTTTACCATAAAAAGGTAGTGCCTCCCACCTTCCGGTCTACTGGTTATAGATCAATGGCTTACACCCCGTCCACGGGCTTTGGCTCTTTAAGTGATGACAAGGATGCTGGGTCAACTGTTGACTCGAATCCTGCCTCATGATGCCCGCATAAAAGAAGGAAAGAGAAGTGAGCCAAACTGGGGGCTAGGAAGAAACTACCGAGAACGAAGATTCGACTGAAAGCAGCCGGAATGGAATAACGAATTGAATAGATGTGGATGGAACTGCCTACGTTGCCTCATCCTTTCTTTTTTTTTCCTTATTGAGGTGTCTTATAGAGCAGATCGTAGGATCGTAGGTGAGACTGATTGTTCTCAGCTCGTTTGCTAAACAGTAATCTCGTAAACCAGTAGACCAATCTTCGCTAATTGAATTCAATTTCATTCTCTGATTTCTTTGTTTTCAGATTTCTATTTTCACATGAATTCCACTGAACTGCATTTCATATGATCCAGAGATCGATCTTTCCACAGGTCACTCTGCCAAGGTGAACTATTTCCTTTTGGTTGGTTTCTTAGAATAGAAGGATAAGTCCCTTATCTCCTCTAAGCAGTCCGATCTGGCTTTCCTGCCTCTCTCTTCTCTAGTCGTCTAGTATCATACTCTTATTCAGATTATGATTTTCATTCATTCAATGAAACTTCAATTTGCTTGTCTAAGGTGTGTTTCGAGGTACAGATCACCAAAGACGGGAGTTAGTTTGTTCAAGTCAATAAGAGGTAAGGTCTCGCTTAAGTGTTCTGTGGTATCTCCCGAGCAATAGATGAAGAGGGTCTCTCGCCGGGGTCACTCTCAATATAAGTAGGAACTTCTTTGTGCACAGCTGATTGTGTAAGAGAATAGGTTCCTTCTATTCTTCCTAGAGGCAAGAGAAGCGTGCTATTCTTTGTCCTCCAAATCTCGTAAGAGAATAAATAGAATATAGGGCTATTTCCTCCATTAATGGGTGTCCTTTTCCCCCTCGTGATTGGGGTTCCGCACTTGCTTGTCTGAGACTTTAATAATGTTCGCACTCTCTTTTGTTTAGTGTAAAATCCTGATCCCCCCAGAATCAAAACCTTCTTGTTCTAAAGGCATGGCTCTCTCGCATCTTATTCTACTACTTCTTTTGTAGAGGAAGTCCGTCGTGAATCTCGGTCTAACTTTGTTACCTTAGCCTGGAAAACAGCCTAGTTTCCTAGGCCTCCTTATATCTTTTTCCTAGCTTCAGAAAATGCCCGAAAAAGAAAATCCCTCGTGGACCTATATCCAAGCCCAGAGAGTACTCTTCCTTCTGCCTTACACCTCCTATGAACGAACCTGATAGGGCCACGTACAAAAGGTTCTTTACTAAGCTTAAGAATTGTGTTGTGCTTTCCATCTCGACTCATTCATGCGGTCGACCTATCATTTCTGAGGGCCTGTCAACTTCGAAACCCGTAGAGTATCCAAAACTTTTGGACGTGTCCCGTCCGAGCCAAAGAGCTGACTCCCTCCAAAGAGTCCCGACAAATGATGAGTGAGACGAGATGAAGCATGAAGAAACCATGAAACACTTGGTTTCCACTGGGGTTGTAGATGGAGCGAGCCGACCTGTTATGAAAGAGAAGGGATGAATAGTAAGAAAAGAGCTCCAGTATAAAAATCTTTGTTCGTGCGTAAACCAAACCATTTGTATACCACCCCCTGAATAGGACTTCGGCAGTGCTAAGATCTTGTCATGGGAGGAAAGGGTAGAAAGAATAAGAAAGTAAAGAACCCTTTTTTTTCGTGCTAGTAGCTTATGAGTCAGATGCCTCTTCTCTCTGGTCCATAGCTAGCAACTCACCGTACCAAGCGCGGCAGCCTCACCCCCTCGGGAACGGAATCCTACCCTTTGGATATGTCAGCCAAACAGCCCGGATGGGACGAGACTAGTCCGGTCAACAGATACTAAATGATACCTCGCCTTCAGTACTATCAGTACTCCGGCTAGTCACTTTGGATCCCCATAAGTACTGCCTTCTCTCCTTCACTCGGTAGGGCACGGGCATCAGCCTTAATAAAGTACGTTTCCGTTTTCACGAGCAGAAATACGATTGATTGAAGCAGGCAACGAAGGGGACGAAGTAGCAGCAGCTTTATACGATATTGGGCGGATTGCCAAGACCCCTTTTCTAACGTAGTTGGGGATTCGGCCTGGTTCCATAGAGGGAAGAATGGCAGGGGCCCTGTCGTACGAAGGGGACTGAGAGTGCACTTTGCGAAGCTTCTTTTAGATAAAAAAGAAGCGGGATTGTGGAGCTGTGAAGCGGCAAAGTAGACTTCTTGTTTATTCTACTTACAGTGCCTCTCTCGAAAGAGAACAAGTATAATATTCCAGCCCCAGTTCTCAGGAATTCCATTTCGATCTAAACCCGACAACCTTCTTTATGAACTTAACTTGTAGCGGAGATAGAAGGTATAAACCAGAATCTTTTTGCTTTTTTCCTTACGGAACACTTTCTATATCTTCGAATTGACCACCGCAACCAACCTTTCTGCCTTTCCCTTGCCCGGGTCAAAGAAAATAACATATGTAACGTAACGGCAATGACAGCTAAAATAGCAACATGAGATAGGAAAGAGCTGACCCGGAAACGGCATAGGAAAGATGTGATCCAGTAATTTGTGTAAAAGAAAGATGATCAGGCGGGTAGCCTAGCTAACACAGCTATGGAAGTTCGATTCTTCCTTGATTTCTTTCTTTTTCTTTTGAAAGCGGCATTCTCTCTTTACTATAGAAAAAAATAGAAGATTTAGGTTCAAATAAATATCTCCTTCGCCCGTTATCTTCTGGAATGCGCCATTTTCTATCTGCGAGCGTCATAATTTTTATGGTATCCCTTCTCTTTTCTTTTTTTTTTATGATACTAGGTTCGATTGATATATTTATAGGATTTCTTGAAAAGGTTGGATTTTCTATAGAAAGTCGAGCTTTTTCCTTTGCTTTAAGAATGTTGGGGTGCTCCGGGGGTCTAGCCTCGGCTATGATTTTTATGGTTAAGGCAGTAGGCGAGGATGACTTCTATTCCTGTAACGAATCAGGAGATTCCAGTTCTTCACCTTCCTCGGTCGCCTGTGAAAAAGACGACAGCAAGTCTCCCGCCGCGCACGAAAAAGCAAAAGGTTACGATTCTTCGTCCTCCTCGGAGGCCCAACCGGGACCCGCGGAACCGGGGCAACCTTCCGCTAAGTCATCAAAAGAACCTTCCGCCCTGCAAGAACGGGAAGAGGAACTCCTGCTAGAGAATTTGCAGGAGAGAAAGGCCGCTCTTGTTGAAGGGGAGCCAATCGCGGAGGTGCGGGAAGCGGTGGAAAACGACTTGAAAGTAACCGATAAAGTAAAGGAATTTCAACTCATTCAGGATTTGCAGAAAGAACAAAATCTGAACCCGGGGACCAAATCCGCTTTGAATGAAATAAAAGACTTTTCAGGCCGCGCTCAAGATTGAAAAGGAACGAGGGGAAGAATCGACGAGAATTCTCAAAAAAAGAAAGATGCCGCCCCCTATCTCTAAAGGAGAATTGAATTTTACTTTTTTAACCATTTTCGCCGGGTTGACACAGGGCCAGCAGTTTATTCTTCTGGTCTTGTCACTTTTCTGCACCTTCATCATCATTATGACTATTTTAATCTATATCCATCTCCTCTTCCGCACCTACTCCGCAATTGTGAAGGACGCGCTGGAGTGGAACAAGAAGTTCTGGAAGCCTATAAAATTTGCTTATAGTTGGTTGCAAGGAGTCGTAATTTCGGTTCAAGTCGAAAGTGCTTGTGTTGGGAATGAAGGTGCAAGGGGGAAAGAAAAAGTGGCCGGTGTTAGGAATGACGAACAGAAAATCGTGAATGAAAAACAAAAGCGTGACGAAAATGATAAAAAATTTTAGGATGTTAGAAGGTGCAAAATCAATAGGTGCCGGAGCTGCTACAATTGCTTCAGCGGGAGCTGCTGTCGGTATTGGAAACGTCTTTAGTTCCTCGATTCATTCCGTGGCGCGAAATCCATCATTGGCTAAACAATCATTTGGTTATGCCATTTTGGGCTTTGCTCTAACCGAAGCTATTGCATCGTTTGCCCCAATGATGGCCTTTTTGATCTCATCCGTATTCCAATCGAAGGTTGAAGCCCCTCCCGTGCCTTACCGTGAAATAACCTTACTAGGTATGGGGGTGTAGTCTTGTTGTGCGCGGGGATCGTCAATAAGAACGAGGCCCGCCCCTGAAATGGGGCGGGGAAGGAGAAGTGGGAAGTGGGTCTCCTTCGCTTTACTATCCGTTTTTTGATGCGCGAGGAATTGTCTGAAAGTGAAAGACATCATTGGTAGGCGGCCAAGCGAAGATTCCTGTGTGATTGGGGATAGGTAGGCGCAGTGAAGAGAGATCGAATCCCGACTTTTTCTGACTGATGAACGAAATTAGTGCAGCGGCAAGGAGTCTTTTTTACTTCCTAACATGGATACCAAGTCTGGGTCAGAGAATTAATAGTAAGGCGATACGCTCTCCGATGCAGTAGATCAGTGGACCGGAAGATTAGCATGTGAGGCGAGAGTGTCCGGTCTGCTTCAAGTCCTGCCGTTCAATACTGGACTTCTTCTTCCGCTTCCAGGAGCAGCCTCTATCCTGTTGAGGTGAGGCCTTTGACGTCTATAACAAGTTGCCTCTATCTGGGGATGAATCCGCTCTTAGGACAACTAGGCTGTTTGAAGGTGCGTAGCGGAGTGAAGTCAAAGGACGTAAGATAGAGGAAGTACAGATAAAAATCCTTTTGCCTTTAGTGCGTAGGCGCAAGAGAATTGACGGAAGCCAAGCAGCGTCAAGACGAGTCTGTTGATGACTTTCTCCATATACCGAGTAAGTTGATAAGATCATCAGTCGATTAGCCGCATCTGAGATGAGTAAGAAGTAATCCCTTTTCTTTCCTTCTTTCTGCCCTCTATCGATTGGAGGGGAATCACTAATGTCTCCCTCTTAGTTGTCCAGTCTACTTACTTCTCCACTTAACTCCGCTATCATCGATTTATATAAATATATTCTCTTTCTGGCTGCTATCTTTCGGATGGGAAGAAGATTAGCCTGATTAAAGATAGCTAACTGCCCCTCGGATAAAGCTAAAAAAGACGATTACCACGGGTCTCTTTAACAACCCTGTCTCTATTCCCAGATTGAATCGAAGATCGGGACCAATAGCATCTATGGTATTCTCGAAAGAGGACAAAGGACGGCCAGAGGGTTATACCATGGGGACAGCAGAATTCTAAGGATATAGCACTTCTATTATATAATAAGGAGATAAGCAAAGATAAAAGAAAATCTCCTAAATAACTTGTAACTTGATGGCACTTGTTCGGCTGCTCCTGGCACGAAAAATTCTTATCGAAGCACTTTTTTCTTCAACTGGCCTACCAAAGAAGGCAACTAGCCTGGCAAAAAGAATCAACTTCAACTGGATTGTGACCTTGTCTGAGGGGTCTCCTAAGCTAAGACAGGCTTTTTCACTGAGAGGAAGAAAGAGGTATTTCAGCTGTCTATCCTTTGCCAACGTCAAGGTAGACTGATGGGGAATACTAGACAGGAGATAGAGTACAGGGGCGCTTTCGAATAAAGTGGGAAAGTACAAGCTTGAGAGCTGGCAGTAAAGACTCGGCTGTCAAAATGCATTTGCTTGAAAGACTTTTTTTACTGACATTGGAAATAAACCTGGAAACATCCTTGGGTAAGGTATAACCAAGAAAACCACCTGGCACGACATCAAAACAAAAGCAATTTTCACTTCAACTGCAACTAAAACCCCCAGTATTCTTTTAGCTATTGAAGCTGCAACTAGCTCGCTTGCCCTAAACTGATTATCGGAGAAACGAAGTAAAAGAGACTCCTACTATCCGGAGACTGATATACTGTCTTGCCTCACTCTCACTGGGAACTTCAAGACTGGCTTTCTCACAGACAGGATTGCTACCAGGATTTGACTCAAAGGAGATTATTAAAGGCTTTCTTACTCACTGCCTTGCGCGGACTTTTACCTGAACCCTCAAAAGAGCATTCGCTTGCGACCACTTACTGGAAAGACTTGCCTTATCCCTATCCCTTGTTTGCTGGATTTCCCTTGCCAGATTTCCTTTCAAAACTACTGCTTGTCCTGTTAGTCCGTTAGATCGCATGGACAGAACTCCTAATTCCTAATTAATGGCTGGCAGGTAACGGGAAATGAATGGAATGGCATTGGCTTATGGGGCACTCCCTCTGGATGGATTAAGAGAACTGGCCTCGTCCCACAGCAAAGGAAGAAAGAGGCTTGCTCACAGAAAATATCCCAGCTGGCTGGGAAAAAGAAGAGAAGGCAGAAGATATGAAAGGAGCTATAAGTGCAAGAGAACTCCCCAGAGATGGACTTACGGGGCTAACCCTTCACAGCGAAAAGAGGGACCCCAATCCCATAGTAAGAGAACAGGCTCAGAAGAGTGGTTCCAGGAAAAGAAAATCCAATCAAATCGTATATCACTTGATACCCTTACTCGCATTGGTCATATATAAAGTCTCACCCGGGAATGGTACGAAGACTGCCTGAAAAGTATCCGGAAATGCGTTCTTCCCCATCTGTTTTCGGGAAATATTGCAATAAAGGGTTCTTTCCCATCATTTTATGCTAAAGTAAAAGCGCACTTTCCCATCATGTTTTAGCCATACTTCCCAGTAGCAGTAGATCCTCCCTATTTTCTAATGAGCTCCAAGCACCATTTATCGAGCTCCCTCGACTTGTGCTGGATTCAGCATTCCAGTCGTATAACATTCGTATGTTGTTCTGTTTTCGATTTCTTCCAGGTCAGGATGAGATGTTACTTCATGAATTAAGGTTACCTCAATCCTTTGAGAGGTTTTCTTTTATAAAAAAGCATCTTGGTTTATCTTATAATAGCGGAGTTCTTCCTATGAGTAGTTTGTTGGCTTATAGCAGTGCCGGGGCAGGTTTGCGTACTGTCATAACCGATAATGTTCTTCAACGCTTGGTGGAGGTAATAACTTATTATGAAGGTAGGTATTGGCGTTTCTTGGTTCTGGTCTGCGCGGGCATTGGTTGTACAGTCTGGTACGGGTATGAGTATGGCGCATCCAATGTCGCCCCCACGGGTGAGTTGTTCAGACGTTTTGAAACGTATGACCCTTTCTTTAATATGGAAATGGAATATTATTTGCCTGGCTTCCGTAGGGTTTGTTTTGTTGAAATAAACGACGTGTCTGCATCGGTTGAGTCGGCCTTTTCGGAGTAAGGGGCAAGAATGTGTTTGAATCAAGTAAGAATGCGCTCCTATTGAATCCGCTTTTGGGAATATAAGGCTATTTAGTCCATTTTCCTTTCGAAGAGAAGAGGCTAATCGATATCCTAACTCTAAGTAAGAGGGGATTAATGAAAAGGACTGGGCAAATAGGTTTATCCATAAGGAAAAGTCCCTCCTTGCCTAGGGGCTCTTGTCTTTAAAGACGAATACAAATTAGTAGGGCTGCCCCAATAGCTCTTGTTGAATGGACATCTGAGATGGCATCAAGCCGAACACAAAAGAGATATGGGCTGCTAGTAAGGGAGGACTGTGAAGCCTTCCACGCATAGGTGATGCCTTCCCATATCTTCGGTACAGGTACGGACTTTGAGAAGACGGCCTTTATCTTTGACTGTGTGGAATAAAAGCGGGTGCCTTTCATTTATCAAGACTAGATAAACCAAAGCAGTCTACGATTTCCGGGGTTTTTAGGAATGGAATTTATAGGAAGATTAGCGGAACCGCCAGGAATCAGTACTGCGTCGACTGCTATGTGCTAAAGACTGCGGAATAAGAGCTCTTAGTCCTTTCGGCATAAAGGCTGTTCTTGTTGCGGGTTCATCAGAGCTTGAGATAGGGCTATTTGAACTAATAAGGAGCATGCTAAGTCCATTTTGATGGCATTGAATCGGAAGATAGCCTATCTAAGAGAAGATGAAATAGCAAGTGCTTGAGAAGAAAAGAAGCTGTGAGGGAATGCGCTCTGACTGATATCATTCAGGCAATTCCATTCTTACTGTCCTAGGAAGAAGGAAAGGATAAAAGATCCCACGCCCTACTAGTCTAGTAAAGGGCAGCAACTTTCCTCGATGACTTAAGCCTCTTTAAGGGCTTTTCAAGAGTCTCTTTGAAGAAGGAAAAACTCTTTTTTCAACTTCAGTCTAGTTTGCCACAAGGCATGCAAGCGAGGCCTATGTGGAAGAAAGCTCGACAACAACAAGCGAATGATCTGATCGGGGGGGCGTACTCTACGAACTTAGTTGCTTCACAACCTGGGGGTTGGGTTCTTTCACTCAATAGAAAGAAAAAAAAAGTGTCACACACTATAAGGCAATAAGAAGATAACTTTTCAATACAAAAATCTATCTCAATACGGGTGGGATTATAGAAAGACTTTTGAAATGACTTCTCTGTCGGTTACGACTAAAAGGCCTTGCATACTCGAGAAGCTGATTCAATAGCAACCACTCTTACTAATGATATTCTGGACTTTCCTTGTTAAGGTCCCGAGGTAAAGTAACGGCTAGGCTATAAGTAGGCCGGTTGCTATCCCTATAAGGGATGCTCGCCTAGGAATCAGGTTCGGACCTTGCTTAGATTCAAGATCCAGGGAACCGAAGGGGCGTAGCGATGCCAAAAAGCGAACTAAAACCAAAGGGGGGTACAATCACACGTCAGGGTCCAAAAGAATGCTATTTTAGGACCAAGTTGAAAGATCTAGAAGCAGGATCAGGATGGGACCAATGAGTTCTCCAATCGTTCCGTGTGAGGCCCCTCTGCTAGACTGGAGGAGCAGTTAACGAGAAGCTTAACTTACACAGAATTGTTGAAGAGCGAGGGGAGGTGCTTTGACACCATTTTCCACGATTCCCACATTGAGCTCTCTTTGCCTTACTTATTATGAATCGATATAAAAGAGAATCCGCCAGCTGGAAGAGGAATAGGATATAGGTGAGCCCGGGGAATATTGTTGAATAAAGACCCCTTCTAAAAAGCTCTTGGCCCACCCTTCACTCTGTTCACGGTTAGCCGGGAATGAGACTGGGAGTTCGATTTCCTTTATGACTTTCGCCTTGCACCTTACACTAAACTGAATCTCTTGCACGCGCGTATAATAAGGAAGAATACCTTGCTGGCTATTCCTTATGCTTGATAGCACAGGAAAGAGAGATTCCGGAATCTCTTGACTTCACAGCTACGCACCTTTCAAACATACTTTTCTTACTCCAAGAGCGAAAAGAACATCATATCATAGGTTATACTATCCGGGAGTAGTAGTACTTGCTAAAGCTAAAGGTTTTCTCCCGCTAAAAACAGTCTACTAGATAAGCCAAGTAAAGAAGTGCCAGATACAGATGAAATGGTTTTCTCTCCTTTTTAGAGAAGTCAATTCCTCCTCCCCCGAGGGGTACTTCTATTTAAGCTTTAGAGAATCCAGGTCCAGCGGAAGACTAAGTAAGGTACGGTATAAAGTCCAATCAATCTCCTCCAACAGACAACAGAGGGCTCTGACCTGACCACAGTCAATCAGTCTATTGTTCTGGTTCTATAGAGTCTAACCCTTATATGAGGCTACAAGGGAAGACTCCTCGTTTGGTCCAGGTGTGGCATATCTTTCCCATCTAGTAGCCCCGACAAGAGCAGTTACGTCTTTTCCTAAAGCCCTTACTAAACCACCAGGAACTAGTCTGGTTTGATATAAGCCTAGCTACCACGGAAAGCATAGTCAGAAGAGCTGAAAAAATAGCCATCTTACTCTCGGACCTTACCTTAATAAAGGAAGAACTTAAGCCTTTCTTAAAAATAAAAAAAACCTAAGATGAGCTAACTTGGCTTGGTGCAGGAAATGGAATCACAGCAAGAAAGAAGGCTAGGAGAGATAGCATACTTTCCTTTTTTAGGATTTCTACCCCTTAGTCAGTAGCCTGCCTTTCGACTCGGGGTGTTCTAAGGTGCTAAATGCATTGTTGCAGTCGATGCTATTTCGTTCAAAGATCCTATCTTCTCTTCTTACTAGGTGATACCTGGTTGTTCGAGGAAATCCTTGTCGCTACTCTAAGTAGTTTCCCGAGTGTTTTGATTTCCTAACCAAGGATAGGCGACTCCGGATCTGAGATTGTACTAGACTGAGCTGCCAGAGTTGTTGCACTGGGGTATCTATTGGTTTATTGTTAAAGGATCCGCTTCCTTGTGCTCTTATTGCATTCTCCCAGAGAACTAGGGGGGATTCGATTTTAAGGTTGGTTAGAACAAGAAAAATACCAACCAACACTAATGGGGGTGAACCCAACAGGAGCTCGAAACCGCCGATAAGGGCTTCACAACG